AATAGGTCTTTTTTTCTTGTTTTTAGTCCAGCAAAGTAAATGTAAATAGTAAAGAAAAAAACAAGAAAAAAAGAATTATAAAATAATAAGAAGAACTCACATTTTGATTCTATTTTGACTCTATATCATAGGAATGGAAATAGTTCTTCTTATTATTGTTGTTGCTTTAATAACAAGCATTTTTGTTTTCAAATCAGATAAATTTTTTTCTATCTATGATTCATTGGAACAAAAAAGGGCCTGGATAGGTCAGTACCTATCCGGGCCGTGGGAATAAAATAAAAAGGCCCTTTTGAACAAACTCAAAGAAAGATTCTTTTTTTTTCTATATTTCTATTGGAAATATATTTTTCGAGCCCTTACTTTATGGAATTGGAATTGCTGATAAAAGTTGTATATATCTATATAATAAAAAGAGATAAAAAAATAATAAAGAAAGATAAAGAAAGACTTTTTCAATCTTTACTTTATGTATGGGAGAGATGGCTGAGTGGACTAAAGCGGCGGATTGCTAATCCGTTGTACGAGTTATTCGTACCGAGGGTTCGAATCCCTCTCTTTCCGTTTCCATTGATGAATTGATATTTTATTTATCTTTCGAATTTCTCGAACCCTTTTTCTTTTTCATAGTTAAAGGTGTGGAATAGATAAAATCCGAAGAAAATTTGAAAATCAAGTAAGGAAAATGCCTTTATTTTTTATTCTTCATTCTTCACGCCCAGGATTACGTCCCGGATCATTAGATAGGAATCCGAAGATGAAGAGAGAAACAAAGAATATCACTACTGTGTAAACGAAGAGTTTGAGAGTAAGCATTACACAATCTCCAAGATCATTTTTTGGGAAAAAGAGAATAGATTTTCCATTTTTATACCACATATCCTATTTTGACTCCTATTTTGACACCAAGACATGAGAAGTAGTTTCTAGAAATGGAAAAGCATTTTCAAAAAATCATTTGTAATTAAGAGTCTTTCATTGCCAAAATTTTCTTTCATACCCACAATTAGATATTGTGGGGGACCCTAATTAATAGTGCCTTTCACTGGAAAAAGGAAAGGGTTAGAATGAGGTGATACAGATTTATTGCGACTATCCGATACTTTGACTTTCAATGTTTTAATTGAGGGTTCATAATCTAAGATTTTTCTAATCTTATCAATTGTTAGAATTTTTTTTTCTCGAAGAAATCATGAATTTTTCTAGGGCAGTATTAAATATTTCATCGAAAACTTACAGCGGCTTGCCAAACAAAGGCTAAGAGAAAAAAGAACAGAGGTATGACTGGCATAACATCTACGATTGGATTCAAAAAAGCATAGGCTTCGGGCAATTTGGCGAAGAAAAAATTACTCGAATAAAGGGCAGAATTAAGACAGATACAGATCAAACTAAAGATATTAAGCATAACAAACATTTTGTTCTTGGAGATAATTGAATTTTGATTGAGTTATTGATATGGTATTGATATAAGGGAAAAAAGAATAAAGTAGGGTAGACCAAAAAATCCTTCTTTTTCTTTTAACTAACCCAATCAAGAATACTTCAAGTCTCAAAAGAGAATAGAAGAAATCATACTTTCATAAATATCTTAATTGAATTATATGTAATGATCAATAAATTCAGTTTAATTCTATGTCTATACGTGTCAAAATCCTAGCAACAATCTAATCTATTCCATAAATATTTGGACTGGAATTGACGAACGACTAATAACAATATTAGTGTTTATTAGTGTCGACTAGAAATCTAAATGGGGCGTGGCCAAGTGGTAAGGCAACGGGTTTTGGTCCCGCTATTCGGAGGTTCGAATCCTTCCGTCCCAGAGCATACCAATTATATCAGAATAAAGATTGCTTTAAAAGTCGGAGGGGCCTTTGATTCTATGCCCATCCCCTTCATATTGAAGGTTAGTTACTTAGAAAAACCTTACGTCTCATATCCATTTGCATTCTCAATGATGCATTCTAGATCGAAATCCGAAAGAAAAGCCTCTATATTCCCTATCTATTATTCCCTATCCCTTAAATGAGGTAGCCTAATTATTAATTCTCTGTGGATTGTTTTATTAAAAAATAAACAAGAGGGTTTTCTTGGTACTAATGGAATTCAATTAATGGGATTAAATCTCTTAAGGCTAGGTTAGGGGAAACTAAAATAAAAATAGGAACAAAGACTCGTTTGGCTTTGTACCTAGACAAGATAGTCTAGCATCCCGTAAAAGAGGATCTTTTTTTTTATTTATGATTCATCATCCCATATTATTTGTGAAATAGATCAGTAAATAGATCAGTAGTGGAAGGTATCAATTTCAATATCGGTGTCTGTACAAATCTCATTAACAAACAATCAAGTTACATATGTAACAAATCCATTTTCTTTGAACCTCAGTTTTAGGTATTTCGTCTTTGGCTCTAATGAATTATTGTAAATCTATTATTGTAAATCTATGTAACAATTCAGACGGGGCAATTCATACATTCTATTTACTTTTTACTTTATGGAAAGATTCTTATGGAAAAATTACAGAAAGATTACTGAACCTCAAGTCAAACAAAATATAACAAAATACCTAAAAAATGAGGAAGGAAATTTTTAGATGTATGTATTTGTTATCGTTCTATTTCAGCGACAATGAGGTTTCGATTTTCGTGAAAAAGATTTATGATCTTTAAAATTTTTTAAATTAAAATATTTCACATAGAATATCCATAATTACTTTCAGTAACAATTGTTCAGTCTAAGATACAGAAATCTCCTATTCTTTCGGTTCTTATTTTATCAATCATATGAAAGAATAAGGATCTAAATCTTCTTCACGAAAAAAAACGAAGAGAAATTGGATTTGTTTTTGATCTATCTATTTGCTTTAAATCATTGTTGGTTCAGTTCAAAACGAAACATGGATTTATCTCTCTTATTTATAAGGATCAAATGCGGTTTTTTTTATTGTTTGTAAAACTTTATTCAACTCAAATAATGATGTAATGATGTCGAAGTAGTCAATTTTTTCAATTAAATATTTGTAATGATTTATTATTAGATTAGTCTTTCGTACTTGAAGAAGTATTAGATTGATGAATCTATCCTATTGTGTCACTTGAAGATGCAGATTCAAAAATAACTCATTTATTTTATATTTGTATCCTTTTATTTTTATATAAATTTGATTTTTATAAAAATTTTTATAAATATATAAATATAAATGTCTATTATATTATGTATTATAAAATATATAATAATATTATATTTTATCATATCTATAATTATTTTAGAATATTTATAATAATATATATATAATTATAGATATTCTATTATTATACTATTTATATATTATAGATATATTATAGATAAATTATAGATATTAGAATATCTAATTTTATATTTATATGTAATTTTATAGGTATAAAAGATATAAAAATATAAATCATTTTATAGATAGATAATCTATCTAGATTATAGATATAAGAAAATCTAATAAAAAATGTTGCATTCATACAATAAAATACGGGATTAAGTTGAATTCTTGATGAGACATCTTCAGAAAAATATCTACACATCCATAAAAAAAAAGAAACAAGTATAGATTACTATGTACCGACTAAAACAATGACTATTCATGGTTCCATAATTGAATCAATTACATACCGGCTCCAAACTAGAGGAATGTTATGGTAAAACTTCGTTTGAAACGATGTGGTAGAAAGCAACGTGCGACTTGAAGGACATGATCAGTTGTGGATTTTTACACCCACCATTTTCTTATATTCAAATTTTATTATATAGTTATATACGAATGAAGGTGCTCTTGGCTCGACATCGTTTGTTCTGCTCCACTAGAAGAACCCCTCTTTTCTTTTTTTGTTGGGTTGTAATGTAAATAGTACATGATGGAGCTCGAGTAGAAAGTATTGATTCATTTCTCGGGGGCAAGGATCTAGGGTTAGTGCCAATCAAGAAGTTGGAAATACTTTGTAAGTATATCTTCGATATAGACGAAAGGATACAATTCAAGCAAGTTTAAAATCCAAAAAGAAAATTTGTTTGAATTTGTAGAACACTTTCAATCAAAAGTGTATCGTGCGGGAATCAACCGTTCGTATGATTCTTTGATAAAAATAAATCACAAAAAAAAGGTATGTTGCTGCCATTTTGAAAGGATTAAGGATCATCGAAGTAATGTCTAAACCCAATGATTTAAAACAGAAATAAAGGATCCCGGAACAAGGAAACGCCGTTTTCAATTGTCTCAAAAACTAGGATTAGGATCAGAATGACGAATACAATAGATTTTAAACGAGACAAACAAAAAGGGGGTTAGAGACCGCTCAATAAATGAAATGCCTAAGGGTTGTCCTTTGAGCTATTTGAGAGTTATCCAACTTGAGTTATGAGTACGAATGATTTTATATTTTTGGGGAAAGAAGAACAAAAAAAAGGACTTAAATTAAATCATAGTCTAATGAATTTGATGATTTTATAGATCTATTTGCCATTGGAATTCTATACATCGACATAACTTTGAATCATTTTTTCTCGAGCCGTACGAGGAGAAAACTTCTTATACGTTTCTAGGGGGGGGGGGGTATTGTTCACCTACATCTATCCCAATGAGCCGTCTATCGAATCGTTGCAATTGATGCTCGATCCCGAAGAGAAGGAAGAGATCTTCGGAAAGTGGGTTTTTATGATCCGATAAAGAATCAAACTTATTCAAATGTTCCTGCTATTCTATATTTCCTTGAAAAAGGAGCTCAACCTACAGGAACTGTTCATGATATTTCAAAGAAAGCGGAGGTTTTTACGGAACTTCGTCTTAATCAAACGAAATTCAAATTCAATCAATGAAATACAAAAAACGAGGGGGGGATGACTCGTATATAGCTTTGTATAACTTTCTCTACTACTGCCCCTTAATCTATCTTATTGATATAAGATGGATAGAAAAAAGATCAAGTGAATAGATGAAGGAATTATATCTAGAAATATAAAATTCTGAC